GATTGCAGTGGTGGTTGCGTTAAAGGGTGCTTGGAGGAGGGGGGGGCACTTGTAGTGTGTGTTGCTGTACACACCCCCCACCCTTGCATGCACAGGGGGTAGAGTAAATATTAAATCATAGGGTCATAAGGGCCTAAAAGGTGTTTATTCATTTATTTTGTGTACACACCACTATGAATAGGTAGAGACACACCATGCAACTAGGTCAGACAAAAAGCATAAGTTGTATATAAATAGTTCTTTTAGTAGGGGCATGCCATATATTTAGACCATATAAACACTGTATAGACCACCCACCCTTGCATGCACAGGGGGTAGAGTAAATATTAAATCATAGGGTCATGAGGGCCTAAAGGGTGTTTATTCATTTATTTTGTGTACACACCACTATGAATAGGTACATAAATGGGTGATTGGGCAGGGACATACCATATATAAAATAGATGATTTGGTAGGGACATACTATATATAAAAACTACAAATGGCACATTAAATAGGTGACTTGGTGGGACTTGCCACACAGTTAGACTAGACAAAGCATAAATTGTACAAAGTTCTTTTAGTAGCGGCACACTACACACTTAGGTCGCATAAGACACTCCAGACAGACCACTCGCACCATCAAATTCTACTCAGATGATGATAGGCATGCTAGGACCAAAATTGATAATTTTCTAAATTATACGGCTTAATATCCTGAAGAAGCTAACATTTTTAGTTTTTATAACACAATCACATTAATTTTTACATAATTACTTTTTAATTATTTTATTTTATTACGCAAGTGAATTTCGTTTTTACAGGTGTCGTAATGACATTAAGAGTCTAATCTTAAGATTAAGGTCCTTTTTGGTTATTATGGCATTAAAAAGTATACTTTGGCCCTCGTTTTAGGGGTTTTTCGAGGATTACCGAGTATATATGGGGGGAGGGGGGGTTTTTCCCAAGAAAATTCTTGTGTATTATCTATTATAATTTTTCTCCGCACCCACACAGGGGGCACTCTGTTAAGTTTCAGATAAGAGTTCAATTCATTTCAATTCCAATTTTATCAAAGTTAAATCTCCTATAGTTCCTAATAATAATAATATAATGTCTTTTTTAACCTTTAGTTTAATTAAGTCTAGGATTATTGGATAAATTTAAAATATTACATCTTTGATAACTTCAATGGTAGTCCTAGACCGAGTGTACAGTGAATTCATAAGTAGGTGTATAAGTAACTTGTAGTTGAGGTCATTACCACCTTATCAGATAGTGCCGTAACTTTAATGATAGGGGATGAGACCATAAGAAAAAGATAAAACTAAGAGTCAAAGAAAACGATAGTCTCTCCCCCCGCTATCCTCGAAGAGCATAGCGGGTCGTGGGTTAAATCTGCCTTACAAGGGAACTAGAGGAAAGTATCTTGGTAGCCGCGATTACGAATTTGATGCATGTTAGGGGTGCCTAATGCCAGGTTTGTGGAATGAATGTGGGTGAATCGATATGTGTGAAGCAATTGAGTCAAAGGTTCGAATAATTAAATCTAAGCCGATTTACAGAAAGTGGGGAAAATTGATAGTAACTATATGCCCGATTAATAGATGTATGTAATGGAATAATTGTAAGCTAAATAATTGTACGAAAAGAAGAGATGTAATTGGAATGACTAGGTCTGATAATAGGTACTATTACGTGATTAGTGTTATGAATTAATGGTAAAGATTATTTATGTTGAACGGTAAATTATTAAGCTACGAAATAACGGTGAATCTGTAATGGGGATTAAGTTCTAGCCTCAGTTCTGTTTGGGGAGGTGGAAGTGAATGACTGGTTTGTGCGGAATACATTCTTTCTTGCATTGTGAATGCTTCAATCCCCTAACGATTTCTTAATAGTAATGGTTAAGAGCTGTTTATTTCTATATATAATGTGTAATGAAATAATGGAATGTCTATTAATGAGTATTAAGCATAGTATGTTATGATATAGGGGTATGTCTATTAATGAGTATTAAGCATAGTATGTTATGATATAGGGGTATGTCTATTAATGAGTATTAAGCATAGTATGTTGTATATAGGAATGTCTATTAATGGGTATTAAACATAATATGTTATGGTATAGGGGTATGTCTATTAATGAGTATTAAGCATAGTATGTTATGATATAGGGGTATGTCTATTAATGAGTATTAAGCATAGTATGTTATGATATAGGGGTATGTCTATTAATGGGTATTAAGCATAGTATGTTATGATATAGGGGTATGTCTATTAATGGGTATTAAGCATAGTATGTTATGATATAGGGGTATGTCTATTAATGGGTATTAAGCATATGTATATATTAGATATATATGGGGGTTAAGTATGTGATGTCTTGTATCATTAATAAATATGTGTATCTGAGCAGCCAGGCTCTAAGGCCTAGTCGGTCGTTACGTAACTTTTTTCAGGAGATAGTTTAATTAAAATCTCGGCTTTGGGAGCCGAGGATGGGGGGTTGGCCCCCCCTTTCCTGAGAGTGTGTTGTTTTAGGGAGGAATTTCATCTCCGATCTTCGGTTTACAAGACCGATGCCTTAAATTACTGGGCTACTAAGACGGTTTAAAGGTTTAATATTTTATTTTCTCATCAGCCGGCAAGGGGGAAGAGGATGAGGAAAAATGAGAAATAGGTGGCTGAGGCGACTTGGCCGATGGTGACGAACGGTTGTTCTACGGGCTGGCCTCCGATCCACGTTAGGATTATGGTGTTGGTGACCAAAAACCAGAAGAGAAGCTGTGTGAGGGGGCGAAAGGTTAAGCTTCGTTGTTTAGAGGTGTGAAGAATGGGGACTAAGAGTAGGATTAGGATTGAGAAGGCAAGAGCGAGGACCCCCCCTAGCTTGTTGGGGATGGAGCGAAGAATGGTGTAGGCGAATAGGAAGTACCACTCTGGTTGGATGTGGGGTGGTGTGACAAGTGGGTTGGCTGGAATGAAGTTTTCTGTGTCTCCTAAGAGGTTGGGTGTGAAGAGGGCTAAGAGGGTAATTAGGAGAAGTAAAATGAAGAAGCCGAGGGTGTCTTTAAATGAGAAGTAGGGGTGGAATGGGACTTTGTCTATGTCAGAATTTAGGCCAGTGGGGTTATTTGAGCCAGAATCGTGGAGGAAGAGGAGGTGGATTATAGTCAGGGCTACAATTAGGAAGGGGAAAAGGAAGTGGAATGTAAAGAATCGGGTTAGTGTAGCGCTATCCACTGAGAAGCCACCTCAAATTCATTGGACTAATATGTCCCCAATATAAGGGAGGGCAGATAGTAGGTTGGTAATAACAGTGGCCCCTCAGAAGGACATTTGTCCTCAGGGGAGGACGTAGCCCACGAAGGCGGTGGCCATAAGTAAGAGGAGAATAACAACTCCAGTATTTCAGGCTTCTTTATTAAGGTAGGAGCCATAGTAGAACCCTCGAGCAAGGTGAAGGTAGACACAAATAAAAAATATGGAGGCACCATTGGCGTGGATACTACGAATTAGTCAGCCGTAGTTTACATCCCGGCAGATGTGTGCGACTGAGGAGAAAGCAGTAGAGATGTCTGCAGTGTAGTGTATGGCTAAGAAAAGGCCTGTTAAGATTTGGGTAATCAAGCATAGGCCTAGGAGGGAGCCAAAGTTTCATCAGGAGGAGAGATTGGCGGGGGTGGGGAGGTCAATTAGGGAGTTGTTAATGATTTTAAATAATGGGTGGGTCTTACGGATGTTTGTGGCCATTTATTCCTGTAGTTGAATAACAACGGTAGTTTTTCATATTAGTGGTCTTAGTTAAAGTCTAAGTGGGAATGATGACATATGTGATGTTAATTTTAATAGTAAGTTTTGTTCTAGGAATAATAGCGGTTGCTTCGAATCCTTCTCCTTATTTTGCTGCGCTAGGTTTAGTTTTATCTGCGGGGGTGGGGTGTGGTTTGTTAGTGGGGGTTGGAAGCTCTTTTTTGTCTTTGGTTTTATTTTTAATCTATTTGGGGGGGATGATGGTTGTATTTGCGTACACGGCCGCATTAGCGGCTGAGCCGTACCCAGAATCATGGGGGGATATCTCTGTTTTAATTTATGTGGTTGGTTATTTTATCATTCTTTTTTGGGTGGGATCAACTTTTGTACTTGATTGAGGCTGGGGTGGCTGAATGGGGGGGGAAGAGTGTATGGAAATAAGCATGGTTCGTGGGGATTCCAGTGGGGTGGGGTTGCTTTATTCTTGAGGGGGAGCGATATTAGTGCTAGGGGGTTGAATATTATTTTTAACTTTATTTGTGGTGTTGGAGTTAACTCGGGGTGTGTCTTGGGGGGCGGTGCGCACAGTTTAAAATAAAATGAAGGGGGAAGCTAGGAGGAGAGTGAGGAGGAGTAATAGTAGGTATGTTTTGATGAAGCCTTGTTGGGGTGCTGTGGATGTTTTAATTATAAATGTTTGTTGGATAAATGGGCTTTTTGGGCCAATTTTTTCGGTTCATGAGAGGTCGATGGCCTGGGTTGAGATGGTTTGGGCTCAGGACAGGGTGAGTGTGGGTAGGAGTCGGTGGAGGGTTGATGGGTAATAGCCTAGTATATTTGAAAAGTTGTGGGTGGATAAGTTTGAGTGGGTTTTAAGTTGAGTAGAGGTAAGGTTGGTCAGTTCTAAGGCTAAGAGAAGGCCGGCGATCGTGACTAGGAGGGCGGAGAGTTTTAGGAGGGGGGTTATTGTTATAATTTGTGTTTTTGTAGGGGGCATGTTAGTGGTAATAATTAAACCAGCTAAGATACTGCCATAGGCAAGTCGTTTAATTGGGTTAATCATTAAGGGGTTGTTTTCATTGATTGGTGAGAGGGCTGGGAACCGGGGGTATTTTATAAGGGAAAAAAATATAAGGCGGAGGCTGTAGATAGCGGTGAAGGATGTAGCCAGGAGGGTTAAAGTTAGGGCTCAGGCGTTAAGGTATGATGTGTTTATTGTCTCAATAATAATATCTTTTGAGAAAAAGCCAGATAGGAAAGGTATGCCGGTGAGGGCCAGGCTGCCAACTGTTAGGGAGGAGGAGGTAAAGGGGAGAAGTTTGTGCATGGAGCCCATTTTACGAATATCCTGCTCATCATTGAGGCTGTGGATGATGGAGCCGGAGCAGAGGAAAAGTATTGCTTTAAAGAAAGCGTGCGTGCAGACATGGAGGAAGGCCAATTGTGGTTGATTGAGGCCGATAGTGACTATTATGAGGCCTAGTTGGCTGGATGTGGAGAAAGCAATAATTTTTTTAATATCATTTTGAGTTAGAGCGCAAGTGGCTGTGAAAAGGGTGGTTAATGCGCCTAGACATAAACAGATTGTTAGGATTAATTGGTTGTGTTGTATTAGAGGGTGAAGGCGAATAAGTAGAAAAATACCTGCGACGACTATCGTGCTTGAATGGAGTAGGGCAGAGACTGGTGTGGGACCTTCTATGGCGGCCGGGAGCCATGGGTGTAAGCCGAATTGGGCGGACTTTCCGGCCGCTGCTAGGATCAGGCCTAGAAGGGGAAGAGTTGAGCTTGTATCTTTGGAGAGGGAAAAAAGTTGTTGAATTTCTCATGAGCCCAGGTTTATAGCAAATCATGCTATTGCTATAATCAGGCCGATGTCTCCAATGCGGTTGTAGATGATGGCTTGAAGGGCAGCTGTGTTGGCATCGGTGCGGCTCAGCCATCAGCCGATGAGGAGAAAAGATATAATGCCAACGCCTTCTCAGCCAATGAATAACTGGAAGAGGTTATTTGCTGTGATGAGAATAAGCATTATAATTAAGAATAGAAGGAGGTATTTAAAGAATTTATTAAGGTGGGGGTCTGAATGTATATATCAGAGGGCGAATTCTAAGATGGACCAGGTGACGTAGAGGGCGATGGGGGTAAAGATGATGGAGTATATATCAAATTTAAAGCTTATGTTAATGTCAAAGGTATCTAAGTTAATTCAGTTTCAATTAGTTGTAATAGTCTCTAGGCCTTGGTCAAGGAAAATAAACAATGGGAACAGGCTAACAAAAAAAGAAGCTTTTACGGCCGTCTTGATGTGGGCGGGGGTTCAGGTGTTATAGAGTGTGAGGGAGGGGGTGAGGGGGTGTAAAAGGATCAAGAAGATGAGGAAGAAGGATGTATTGAAAATTAATGAGTTCATGGCTGTAGCTTGGAGTTGCACCAAGAGTTTTTGGTTCCTAAGACCAATAGATGAGCTATTATCTTTCTAAAGCTTTAAGGGAGCCGTGGAATTGAACCACGGGGAGGAGAAATTAGCAGTTTTCCTTGCTTCGGGCCTCTCTTGGGTGATTAAAAAGGGTTTAACTTTTATTCTTAGAATCACAATCTAATGTTTTAATTAAACTATAATTACAGGAGGCTCATCCCAGGATTAAATCTGGTTTGAGGATAAGGAGGAGTGCTGGGCCCAGGTGAAGATAAATCAATAGGTGTTCACGTGTGTAGGAGGGGTTAAGGAGAGTGAGGTGGGGGGGTAAAGGCCCCCGTTGGGATGTAGTGAACATGTATAAAGAATAGGAGGCGGTTAATAAAACGCCAAGGCCAGTGATGATGAGGGTTCATTGAGACCATTTAAAAAGGGAGGAGATAATGAGGAGCTCTCCGATGAGGTTTGGGGAGGGGGGGAGAGCCAAGTTTGCTAAGTTGGCTAAGAATCATGAGGTCGCTATTAATGGGAGAATAATTTGTAATCCGCGGGTGAGGAGTAAAGTGCGGGTGTGTGTTCGTTCATAATTTGTATTAGCTAAGCAGAAAAGGGTGGATGAGATGAGGCCGTGGGCGATTATTAGGGCAGTGGCCCCTGCAAAACTTCATGGTGTTTGAATTAGAATCGCTGCTGCTACAAGGCCTATGTGACTTACTGAGGAGTAGGCGATTAGGGATTTTAGGTCTGTTTGGCGCAAGCAGGTGGAACTAGTCATAATAATTCCTCAGAGGGCTAGAATTAGGAATGGGAAGGCCAGGTCTTTTGTAAGGGGGTTGAGAATTGAGATGATGCGTATTATCCCATAGCCTCCTAACTTTAATAAAATTGCGGCTAGGATCATGGAGCCGGCGATGGGGGCCTCTACGTGGGCTTTAGGTAGTCATAGATGTGTCCCGTAGAGGGGTATTTTAACTAGGAAGGCGACCAGACAAGCCACCCATCAGAAATTATTTGTTCAGGAGTTATGATTAAGAAATTGTGGAAATTGAAGGGTCAATATTGAGAGTGAGCCCAGGTCTTTTTGTAAGGCCAATAGGGCGATTAATAGGGGTAATGAGCCTACGAGTGTATAAAATAAAAAGTAGATCCCTGCACTTAAGCGTTCGGCTTGATTCCCTCACCGTGTAATAATAATGAGTGTTGGAATTAGGGTGGCTTCAAATGCAATATAGAATGAAAGTAGTTCGGTGGTGCTGAAGGCCAGGACTAGGAGAAGTTGAAGGGTGACAAGGAGGGTAACATAGAGTCGTTGTCGAGCGGGGGGTTCAGGGTTTAAATGTTTTTGACTAGCAATTAGTATAAGGGGCAAGAGTCAGCAGGTTAGGACAAGGAGGGGGGACGATAGGGGATCTACACCTAAATAGGAGTTAGAATAGCTTCAACCAACCTCTATACTTCAGTTAAATCAGATTAAACCCATGAATGCGATAATAAGGCTGTAGGAAATGGAAGTAGTTCATAATCATTTTTTAGGGGTGATTCATGAAATTGGGTAAAGCATGATTGTGGGGATAATTATTTTTAGCATTGTAGGAGGTTTAGGTTTTTGAGCATATCTGAGCCATGGGTGCGGGTGCTGGCGACTAAAAGGGCTAAGCCAGAGCTTGCTTCGCAGGCGGAAAAGGTTAATAAGATTATGGGCGCGAGGGTTCAAGTGGGGGTGGCTATTGATGTAGATCAAAGAGAAATGGCGATAAATAGGGACAGCATCATGCTTTCGAGGCAAATGAGGGCCGATAGAAGGTGGGAGCGGTTTAGAGCTAGGCCCATGAGGCCTAGAATAAAGGCAGAAGAGAAGGTAAAATGAATGGGGGACATGAGGTACTTATGGGGTTTCACCATAATTAATTGAGCCGAAATCAATAGTCTTGGAATTTTGGACTAAGCACCTATTCTGCCCAGTCTAAGCCCCCTTGAAGTCATTCGTAGACTAGACCAAGAGTTAGAAGTAGAAGGATTACCGTTGTTCAGAGGGAGGCTATAAGTGGGGAGGGGAGTTGGTCTCCTCAGGGGAGGGGGAGAAGGAGTGCGATCTCTAAGTCAAATAAAAGGAAGAGGATGGCGACTAAGAAGAAGCGGAGGGAGAATGGGAGGCGCGCGGTCCCTAGGGGGTCAAAGCCGCATTCGTAGGGGGATATTTTTTCGGTGTCGGGGTTGAGGGTGGGCAGTCAGAAGGCTAATATTGCTAAGATTAGGGAAATAAGGGCTGTGAGGGCGACAATAAATATGATGAGGCTCATTACTTTTCCCTGGAGTTTAACCAAGATTAAATGATTGGAAGTCATTTGTACTAGTCTTTATACTAGAAAAGTAATGTGTTATGAGCCTCATCAGTAGATTGAAACATAAAGGAATAATCATACTACGTCGACAAAATGTCAGTATCATGCGGCGGCTTCGAAGCCAAAGTGGTGTTGTGAGGTGAAGTGGTATTGGATTTGTCGCAGGAGGCAGACCAGTAGGAAGGAGGAGCCGATAATTACGTGAAGGCCGTGAAAGCCTGTAGCAACAAAGAAAGTTGTACCGTAGACCCCGTCGGCGATGGAGAAGGAAGCTTCGTAGTACTCTATGGCTTGTAAGGTGGTAAAGTAGAAGCCCAATAAAATTGTAAGGGCGAGGGCTTGAGTAGCTTCTATTCGGTTTCCTTCTATAATACTATGGTGGGCTCATGTCACCGTAACTCCTGAGGCCAGAAGAACCGCTGTGTTGAGAAGTGGAACTTCAAAGGGGTCCAGAGGATGGATGCCAGTTGGAGGTCAGCAGCCGCCTAGCTCAGGGGTGGGGGCGAGGCTGGAATGATAAAAGGCTCAGAAGAACCCTAGGAAAAAGAAAACTTCTGATGTAATAAACAGAATCATCCCGTAGCGTAACCCTTTTTGGACAGGTTGGGTGTGGTGTCCTTGGAATGTGCCCTCTCGAATAATATCTCGTCATCATTGGATTATTGTTAGAATTATCAATAGAAGGCCTAAGTAAAGTAGGGAGAGGGAGTGGAAGTGGAATCAAACGGCTAGGCCAGAGGTCATAAGGAGGGCTGCAATTGCTCCCGTTAAAGGTCATGGGCTGGGGTCAACTATATGATATGCATGTGCTTGGTGGGCCATTATACATTTTCTTGTAGGTAAAGGCTTAGGAGGAGAACGAAGACGTAGGCTTGAATTATTGCTACGGCGATTTCTAGAATTGTGAGGAGAAAGAGAATGAAGGAAGTAAGGAAGGCAATTGATGGCAAAAGGGTAATTAAGACGAAGGCTGCAGTTGCAATTAATTGTATGAGAAGGTGTCCTGCTGTCAGGTTAGCTGTGAGTCGGACCCCTAGGGCTAAGGGTCGGATAAACAAGCTAATGGTTTCAATAATAATAAGAATGGGAACCAGGGGGGTGGGGGTTCCTTCTGGCAAGAGGTGGCCCAGGGTGGTGGTTGGTTGGTTAAGCAGGCCTACTATAATAGTTATTAATCAGAGGGGAAGGGCAAAGGCCATGTTTAGGGAGAGTTGGGTTGTGGGGGTAAAGGTGTACGGGAGTAAGCCCAAGAGGTTAACAGTAATTAGGAACAATATAAGTGCTGTTAAGATTGAGGCCCATTTATGGCCTCCAGTATTTAAGGGTTGTATTAGTTGGTGGGTGAATTGTTTAATAAATCAGGTTTGTAGAGTCAACAGACGGTTATTAAGTCAGCGTTTAGTGGGGGTAAGGAATATTAATCAAGGGGTTATGATTGCCAGGGCAATAAGGGGGAATCCTAGTAATGATGGGCTTAAGAATTGGTCGAAGAAGCTTAGGTTCATGGTCAGTTTCAGGGGGTTGGTTTAGATTTTTGGATGTTTTTTGTAGTTGGGGGGTTGTTGAAAAGATGATGTACTACTTTGGTGGGTATGGTAGCTAAGAAAAAAAGTCATGTGAACAAGAAAATTAGAAATCAAGGACTTGGGTTAAGTTGGGGCATACCATTAAGGGTGGTTGGAGGCCACCAGTCTTTAGCTTAAAAGGCTAACGCTTTGTCCAGTTTAGCTTCTTAATGAAAGTTCTTCAATTATTAGTGAAGATCAGTTTTCGAAGTGTTCTAAAGGGACTGCTTCAACTACAATAGGCATAAAGCTGTGGTTGGCCCCGCAAATTTCGGAACATTGTCCGTAGAAGACTCCCGGGCGGGAGATAATGAAGGCTGTTTGATTCAGGCGGCCTGGGACCGCATCAATTTTGACTCCCAAGGCTGGGACAGTTCATGCATGGAGGACATCTTCTGCGGTTACTAGGACTCGGATGGGGGATTGTATAGGGACGACTATGCGGTGGTCTGCTTCTAGGAGGCGAAATTGTCCTGGGGAGAGATCTTCTGTTTGAATTATGTAAGAGTCGAACTCTAGGTCTTGATAATCTGTGTATTCATAGCTTCAGTATCATTGGTGTCCGATAGCTTTAATAGTAATGTGGGGGTCATTGATTTCATCCATTAAGTAAAGGATGCGCAAAGAGGGCAAAGCGATTAGAATTAAAATGAATGCTGGGACGATGGTTCAAACGATCTCAATTTCTTGTGAATCTAAGATGTATTTATTAGTCAGGCTGGTTGAGACTGTTGTTACAATTACATAAAGGACTAGGGAGCTAATAAGAAATACGATTATTAAGGTGTGATCGTGAAAATATAAGAGTTCTTCCATAACAGGAGAAGCTGCATCTTGAAAGCCTAATTGTGATGGGTGTGCCATGTTTAAGATTCATGAGGTTTTAACTCATAATTTTGCCCTGACAAGGAAATGTAATAATATTTTACTAGGATCTCAAGAAAGTGGCAGAGTGGTTATGTGGTTGGCTTGAAACTAACTAATGGGGGTTCAATTCCTTCCTTTCTTGTCTTAATTATACGGCTGTTGTACTTGGACGAATGCCGGTTCTTCATAGGTGTGGTAAGGTGGGGGGCATCCGTGGAGTCATTCAACGTTTGTGTGAGGTAGCTCTACAGATAGGATTTCGCGTTTTGATGCGAATGCCTCTCAGAGGATAAATATTATAATAATCACGGCTACTAGCGAGATTAGGGAGCCGATAGATGAAATTATATTTCAAAAGGTATAGGCATCTGGGTAGTCTGAGTATCGGCGGGGCATGCCTGCTAGTCCTAGGAAGTGCTGGGGGAAAAAGGTTATGTTTACCCCTACAAATATTACTAGGAACTGTGTTTTGGTTCAGGCTGAATGAAGGGTGTAGCCTGTGATTAGGGGGAATCAGTGGACGAAGCCGGCCATGATGGCAAATACGGCCCCCATGGACAGAACATAGTGGAAGTGGGCAACAACGTAGTATGTGTCGTGGAGTACGATGTCTAGGGAGGAGTTTGCTAAAATAATGCCAGTTAAACCTCCGACAGTAAAGAGGAAGATGAAGCCCAGGGCTCAAAGTAGGGGGGTTTCTCATTTAATGGAGCCGCCGTGGAGGGTTGCTAGTCAGCTAAAGACTTTGACGCCAGTTGGGATAGCAATAATTATAGTTGCTGATGTGAAGTAGGCTCGTGTGTCCACATCCATTCCAACTGTGAACATGTGGTGGGCTCAGACAATAAAACCGAGCAGGCCAATTGCCATCATTGCTCAGACCATGCCTATATAGCCGAAGGGTTCTTTTTTTCCCGAGTAATAAGCGACTACATGTGAAATCATTCCAAAACCAGGAAGAATGAGAATGTAAACCTCTGGGTGGCCAAAGAATCAGAAGAGGTGTTGATAGAGAATGGGGTCCCCCCCTCCTGCGGGGTCAAAGAAGGTTGTATTGAGGTTGCGATCTGTAAGAAGTATGGTGATGCCTGCTGCTAAAACAGGAAGAGAGAGCAAGAGAAGGATGGTGGTAATAAGAATAGACCACACGAAAAGGGGGGTCTGGTATTGGGAGATGGCAGGGGGTTTTATGTTAATAATAGTGGTGATAAAGTTAATTGATGCAAGGATGGAGGAAACCCCTGCTAAATGTAAAGAAAAAATAGTTAAGTCCACGGATGCTCCGGCATGTGCTAGGTTTCCGGCTAACGGGGGGTATACAGTTCATCCGGTCCCAGCTCCAGCCTCTACGCCTGCGGAGGCTAATAATAGGAGGAAGGAGGGAGGGAGGAGTCAGAAGCTTATGTTGTTTAATCGTGGGAAAGCCATGTCGGGGGCGCCGATTATTAAGGGGACGAGTCAGTTACCGAAACCACCGATTATGATGGGTATAACCATGAAAAAAATTATTACGAAGGCATGGGCTGTGACGATCACATTGTAAATCTGATCATCGCCCAATAAAGCACCTGGTTGACTAAGTTCTGTTCGAATTAAAAGGCTAAGGCCAGTTCCCACTATTCCTGCTCATGCACCAAAGATTAAGTATAGGGTGCCAATGTCTTTATGATTGGTAGAGAAGAACCAACGATTGATTGTCACAGGTAAGATGGCTGAGGTTTAAGCGGCGGATTGTAGCTCCGTGAAGAGAGGTTTGAGCCCTCTTCTTATCAAGAATAGCCCCGTAGTATATTGTTAATACACAGGATTGCAAATCCCGAGAAGGAAACTAAGCTTCTCCCGGGGCTTCTCCCGCCTCGCCGCCTTAACGGCGGGAGAAGCTAGATAAAAGTTCGCTGGATTGAACGCTTAGCTGTTAACTAAGTTTTTGTAGGATCGAGGCCTACTTATCTAGGAAGGCTTTAGCTTAATTAAAGTGTTTGAGTTGCATTCAGAAGATGTAAGATAAAATCTTGTAAGTCTTAGCGGAAATTAAGAGGTTTTCGCTCTTGTTTGAAGCTTTGAAGGCTTTTGGTTTGTTCTAACCTAAATTTCTTATATGACCAGGGAGGTCATTATTGGGGTGAGGGGGAGGAGGAGGAGGGATAGGGGTGGTATCAGGGTTAAGATTAAATGGGGTTGGGGTTTTGTTCGTCATGAAGATGAGAGATTGATGGGAGTTGGGGGAAGGGTGAGGGTGAGGGCATAGCATAGACGTAGGTAGAAAAATAAGCTAAGTAATGTTGCTAGGGCAATGATTGTGGCTGTAATGAAAAGGCTTTGTTTAGTTATTTCTTGGAGAATAAGTCATTTAGGCATAAATCCTGTGAGGGGCGGGAGACCTGCGAGGGAAAGAAGTGTTAATATGGTTGTAATGGTTGATAATGGGGATTTAGTTGATGAAGTGGCAATTGAGTTGATTTTTGTAGAGTTATTATAGTTAAGGAGGAGGAATAGGGATGAAGTCATGATAATGTAGATGATGAGGTTGAGGAGGGTGAGGTTGGGGGAATAATGTAGGATAATGATTATTCAGCCCATGTGGGCGATTGATGAGTATGCTAATATTTTTCGTAGTTGAGTTTGGTTAAGGCCTCCCCAGCCCCCGACAATAACAGAGAGAGTGCCCATAGAAAGTAGTAGTGTGGGGTTGAGGAGGGGAGAGATTTGTAATAAAATTGCGAATGGTGCGATTTTTTGTCATGTTGTCAAGATAAGTCCTGTGGTGAGGGTTAAGCCTTGTAATACTTCGGGCAATCAGAAGTGTAAGGGGGCCAAGCCGATTTTCAGTGCCAAGGCAAGAGAGAGAAGTGTGGCGGAGGAGGGAGTAAGTATGTCTATCAGATCTCATTGTCCTGTAGATCAGGCGTTGGTGATACCAGCAAATAGAAGTAGGGCGGAGGCGGTGGCTTGGGTGAGGAAGTATTTTGTGGTTGCTTCTGTTGCACGGGGGTGATGTTGATGAATTATGAGGGGGATAATGGCCATGGTGTTGATTTCTAGGCCCACTCAGACAAGCAATCAATGTGATGCAGTTAATGTTATTGTAGTGCCTAGTCCTAGGCTCAGGGTTGAGATAGAGAGGATTAAAGGGCTCATTAGTGAAGGAAGGGTTTTAACCAACATGTTTGGGGTATGGGCCCAAAAGCTTTAATTAGCTGACTTTACTATAGGAAGTAGTATAATCGGGAGTACTAAGAGTTTTGATCTCTAGGGTACAGGTTCGAGTCCTGTTTTTCTAATAAGGAAAAGGAGTGGTTTTAACATTCATTATCCACTCTATCAAAGTGGTCCTTTATTCAGGCACTTTTCCTGCTAGGTCATGGGTGGGAGGCTTGCTGTGGCAATTGGTAGCATGGTGTGTCATAAGACCATAGCTAGTGTTATTGGTAGGAAGTTTTTTCAGACGAGGTGCATGAGTTGATCATAACGAAATCGGGGGTAGGAGGCGCGAATTCATAGAAATAGTAGGGTTAGTGCAGTTGCCTTAAGCATGAGGTTAAGGGCAGTGATTTGTGGAAGATGCGGGTAGTGGGAGGCGCCTAGAAACAAAATAGCGGAGAGGGTGTTTATTAGGAGAATATTTGAATATTCGGCTAAGAAGAATAGGGCGAAGGAGCCTCCGGCGTACTCAATGTTAAAGCCGGAGACTAGTTCAGATTCTCCTTCTGTGAGGTCGAAGGGGGCTCGGTTGGTTTCTGCTAGTGTTGAGATATATCATATTATGGCTAGAGGTCAGGCAGGGATAATTAATCAGGTGGTTTCTTGGGCCAGGTTGAATGTGTGAAGTGTAAAACCCCCTGTAAAGATGACTAAGGCTAGTAGGATTAGGGCAAGTGCGACTTCATAGGAGATGGTTTGTGCGACTGCACGGAGGGCTCCCATGAGGGCGTATTTAGAGTTGGAGGCTCAGCCCGAGCCTAGGATTGTGTAAACTATCAAGCTTGAGATGGCTAAAATAAAGAGTATTCCAAGATTTAGGTTAAAGATTGAGTGGGGAAGGGGTAATGGTATTCATATAAGTAGAGCAAGGGTGAGGGCGGTGGTAGGGGCGGCTAAGAAAAGAAATTGGGAGGAGAAGGAGGGTCGCAGCGGTTCTTTGGTGAATAGTTTAAGTCCGTCAGCGATGGGTTGGAGAAGGCCGTAGGGGCCCACGGTGTTTGGACCTTTACGAAATTGTATGTAGCCTAAAATTTTTCGTTCAACCAAGGTGAGAAAGGCTGTGGCTAGGAGAATAGGGATGATGAGGGTTAAGGGGTGGATGATAAATGAAAGAATAAAGTTTAGCATGGTTAAGAAGAGGAGTTGAACCTCTGGGTTAAAGGGCTTAGGTCTTTTGCATTTACCAGGCTCTGCCATCTTAACAAACCATTATTTTTGGTTGGGGGTTGCGGCCTTTATCTGTTTGAGTTATTTTCAACAGGTTGGGGGGAAGCGTGCTTGGGGCATAGGCTTCATTTTTCCGGTCCTTTCGTACTAGGAAAAATTGCATCATAGATAGAAACTGACCTGGATTACTCCGGTCTGAACTCAGATCACGTAGGACTGTTAATCGTTGAACAAACGAACCCTTAATAGCGGTTGCACCATTAGGATGTCCTGATCCAACATCGAGGTCGTAAACCCTTTCGGTGATTAGGGCTCTGGGAAAGGATTGCGCTGTTATCCCTAGAGTAACTTGGTTCATTGATCAAGAATTTGGTTCTTGGGTCATTGTTCGTTAGATTTTTCTATTCGTTAGAATTGTGGTTCTAGTTTTTAAGTAATAAATTACTCGTTCGGTAAGGGGGTTTTGTTTTACCCCTTGGTCGCCCCAACCAAAAACAGTAAGTTAAGAATTTAGCTTGTTTTATGCCCGCGGGGGGGGTGTGTCTTTTAAAAAATAACCTAGGTGTTTAAAGCTTCATAGGGTCTTCTCGTCTTATGTTGGTATTCTCGCTTCTGCACGAGAGGATCAATTTCATTGATTGGAAAATAGAGACAGATAAACTCTCGTGGTGCCTTTCATACGGGTCTTTAATTAAAAGACAATTGATTACGCTACCTTCGCACGGTCAGGATACCGCGGCCGTTAAAGAATTCACAGGGCAGGCGGGACCTCTTATACATAAATAAGCAAGAGGCGATGTTTTTGGTAAACAGGCGGAGTTTGTGTTTGCCGAGTTCCTTTATTTTCTTTTAATCTTTCCTAGAAACAATCCTGTGTAGGGTTAACGATGGTTAAGATGGGTTTTTCTTGTTATAAGTTTTATGTCATAAGGGCCTCAAGTTGTGGCATCGGATAATTATCAGTGATTTAATTCTTTCTGACATACACTGGTGTTAAGGGAGGGGGTTGGCCCCTTATTACTCATTTTAGCATAATTTCTTTTATAGAATTAATAAAAAAATCCAATATTTGGGTAGGGGGTTGTGAGAAAGATATAGGGATTTGTTGGTAGTTGTGTGGCTTGAGCTGTGACGCTTGCTTTACAGGTGGCTGCTTTCAGGCCCACTGAGGAAGGCCCCTTTGAGAATATAATCAGTACCCTCCTAAGAAAGTTGTTTCTTAGTTCAAAAAAGCTGTACCTTTTTTGAATAACTGTTAATTCTTACAAGAAACTTAGGTGAATGTTTTATTTTATTGTTTGTTGAAAAATTAATGCAGAATTTAAGTTCTTTTTTTGGATAACCAGCTATCACTAAACTCGGTAGGCTTATCACCGCTACTTGGGAGTCTTCCCCCTCTTTTGCCACAGAGGTGGGTTGGCTCTAATATGCTGCTCCGAAGTAGCTCGTCTAGTTTCGGGAAGATGAGCTTAAAAGGCTTTTTGCTCAGTTGTTCTTGCTAAATCATGATGCAAAAGGTACAAGGGGTAATCTTTGCTTTTTATTACTTTAATAGTTATTTCATTTCTCTTTCAGCTTTCCCTTGCGGTACTTGTCTCTATAGCTCAAAGGTTCTGTTCTATCGCCCATACTAGGAAGAATAAAATGTTTTAATTGGGTGGGGGAAGTGTTTATGGTGTTTAATAACAAGGGTTTGATAAGTCTGTTTTGGCTAGCTCTATAGAAGTCAAAATGACTCGAATTGCACGGGTATTTTCTCAGTGTAAGGGAGATGCTTTACTTTTTAGCTACATTTTGGTTGGTCCAAGTGCACTTTCCAGTACACTTACCATGTTACGACTTGCCTCCTCTTGTTCAAAGAATTTTTTTATGGAAGAATTGTATGTTTTTTTGAGGAGAGTGACGGGCGGTGTGTGCGCGCTCCAGAGCCGGTTTCAGTACAGTGTTCTAAAGTGTACTTACTGCTAAATCCACCTTTAAGGAAATTTTCATGTTTCTGTTCGTTATACTCTAGGAAGAGAATGTAGCCCATTTCTTCCCACTTCATTCGCTACACCTCGACCTGACGTACTGGGGAGGGAACCCATTTGGCTTACTATTTATCTTTCATAAGGTGAGCTTACGACGGCGGTATATAGGCGGTAATGGCAAGAAGTGGTGAGGTTGAACGTGGATTATCGGTTGTAGAACAGGCTCCTCTAGGTGGGTTTGGAGCACCGCCAAGTCCTTTGGTTTTTAAGCTAGCGCTTGTAGTGTTCGGGCGGATATTGGGGTAATTCATATATAACGATGTTTAGGGTTAAGCATAGTAGGGTATCTAATCCTAGTTTGGGCCTTAACTGTCGTGAATTCAAAAAGTCTTTGTATTTAAAGTTACTTTCGTGAGTGATGTTTTAAGACATGGGAGCGTATAACAGCCTGATGGGGTCTTAACTTTATTTTAGTAAGATATTTCTTCTAATCACCCTTGACGCCGGGGAGTATTAATTTGTGTTACTCGTATAACCGCGGTGGCTGGCACGAGATTAACCAACTCTTTTAACTTTGATTAATTCAAGCTTTCGCTTATAGAATAATGTTTATCACTGCTGAGTTCCCTTGTGGGTGTGGCTGAGCGAGGCGTCATGGGCTATTTTAAAATGTGCCTGATACCTGCCCCTAGTTATATTTTAGGATAATTAGGGCGTTCTCACCGGGGTGCTGAGACTTGCATGTGTAAGTCAAGTTATAACTAATACTGAGGCTAGGACCAAACCCTCGATGCTTGTGAAAAAGGTTAGTTTTTGTCTTGGTGTCTTCAATACCATGCTTTATGGTTAAGCTACACTAGC